ATAAGATCGTCAGGTGAGTCACATATTGCGCATTTACCGCTTTCGAATTTTTGAAATTGGATTTAGACTTTATCGACTTATTTCATATCATGGTTCAGGCGTTAAAAATCTGTGAGGTTTACTCTTCCTTTTCGATGCCCGTGGAACTACTATCAATGGTTTACTTCTTGGGAATGTTCAAAAAAAAGATTACTACGTGATTTTTTGAATATGCCTATATCTATCGCTTTTGCTTCATTGATTTGATTCTCTCAATAGATATCGAGATTCATATTGGAAATCAAAAATATAGTAATTCAAACTAGAAGACATAGGAATAATTCAGATTGATCAGAACAAATAGATATAGCAAATAAATGGAATTGGATGCTATGTCAATCCCATATATGGAATTGATATTCACATATATCAAGATAATATTGTAGATTGATATATAGATCCATATCAAATGCAGCCTCTATCTTTATTTTATTCCAGGGGGCAGCTTTATAACAACAATCTAACTAATAAATAGTATGGTAGAAAGATTCATCTATTTCTTTCTACCATACTATCTATCTATTAGAATACTGCCGATTCTAGTCCACTCATTTCATTTAAGACATAAAATTGGAATCTTTTTCATTTTATTTCGTCAATTTTGGCTAAGAACTCAGAAGTCAAGTTTCATTCAAATTAGTTAATAATTAATCGTTTTGACTGACTGTTTTTACATAAATGATAAGTAGAAAAGCGGTAGGAACTAGAATAAATAGTGCAGTAGCAATAAATGCAAGAATATTTACTTCCATAATCTCATCGGTTTTTTACTTCGCAATAACTCGGGATTTAATCCCATAGAGATGATAAATCTTTGGCCTGTAAATTCAATGAATGAATATTACCTCTCGATGATCTTGAATCAGATCAATATCATGAATAACAATATCTGAACTATCAAATCAATTCGTCGTCGAGAATTGAATAGTATAACATAGGAAGTTCTTTTATCCATACCGCCCCAAACTTGGATTGCTGACCTAATCCAAAATTCCTTTATTTATTTATCATTTTTTATTATCTGTTCTTTTTTTCTCTCTAATCTATCTAGTTCCTTATTGTACAATCATCTGATGAAGTCTCATCAAATAGCTCTTCCACTTCCAGTCGTCACATAGTTACAAACCCAAACAAACAATAAAAGCTAAATGAAAAAAGAAATAAGGATTTCCCCTTTGCTTTGACAATGGAATTCTTCCCCCGGTCCCCTTCATAAAAAGGGAGAGATTTTTTGATATATTTATTGGATCCGTCGGGACTGACGGGGCTCGAACCCGCAGCTTCCGCCTTGACAGGGCGGTGCTCTGACCAATTGAACTACAATCCCAGGGAAATACGGGATCTAGCAGAAAATTTGATTCGTTTTTATCTCCGTATCGGGTATTTCTGAAGTACAAAGGGGGTTATATCATCTCATGGCGGATTGGCGAATTATTGGGCCGAGCTGGATTTGAACCAGCGTAGACATATTGCCAACGAATTTACAGTCCGTCCCCATTAACCGCTCGGGCATCGACCCAGGAAGAATCCATTTTCGACTTATTGGTAATCCATGATCAACTTCCTTTCGTAGTACCCTACCCCCAGGGGAATTCGAATCCCCGCTGCCTCCTTGAAAGAGAGATGTCCTAAACCACTAGACGATGGGGGCCTGCTTGACCAACGGCCATCATACTATGATCATAGTATGATCAGTTTTTTGAAATTGTCAATATAATCGAATGATTCTATCCGAGGGATCTTTCCCCTTTTCAGAATTGCATAGAATTGTTTTTTATTCGTCATTGACGAATTATTCATTAGAATCGACATTAGAAATCTAGTAGTAGTATTTTTTTTTTTTGAATTATTTCAATTGAATTTATTTCTATTATTTTAGTTTAGATTATTTAGTATTTCGAATTTTATTTAGAAATTTCTAAATAAAAAAGCAAAAAAGTAATAAATACAAAAAATCGAAATAATAAGGAAGAGGAGGATTTTTTCTCCAAGAATTTAGTTCAGGAGACAAGTGGAATCTCTTCATTCCATGATTCGATGAAATATCTTGAATTTTATGTTGAATTGCTAGGTGTATGTACATGTATCAATCAAGTGAATTTTGTTCTGGTGGGATCAATTCAATAAAAGAAAAAAGCAATTCGAGTCGGTCTTGAAACAATTCATTGCATTTTCTCCTAGACTTCCTAGGTAAATCCATTTTATTATTCAACAATGAGCCGCTAGACACTATGTATCTACTGCACGTACTTAATGCATATATACTTATGTTTATAATATATGTACATATAGATATTTTATCCACATAGTGAATAATTCCGGAATTAAATAAAAAAGGCCCTTTTAACTCAGTGGTAGAGTAACGCCATGGTAAGGCGTAAGTCATCGGTTCAAATCCGATAAGGGGCTTTGTAAAACCCCAATCTAGTATTCATATTTGATGGGAGAATTGTATTTTTAT